TCCCGGGCATCTACCATTATACCCATAATGGTGGGCCATACTGTTGCTATCCATAATGGAAAGGAACATTTACCTATTTATATAACAGATCGTATGGTAGGACACAAACTAGGAGAATTTGCGCCTACTTTAAATTTCCGAGGACATGCAAAAAGCGATAATAGATCTCGTCGTTAAAAAACGTTTGTTTATGTATAATAATATATATAGATATCTATCATTGATTAGTAGGAGACGAACTTTATGTTAAATAAGAGAACAACAGAAGTATACGCTTTAGGTCAACATATATCTATGTCTGCTCACAAAGCGCGAAGAGTAATTGATCAAATTCGGGGGCGTTCCTACGAAGAAACACTTATGATATTAGAACTCATGCCTTATCGAGCATGTTATCCCATTTTTAAATTAGTTTATTCGGCAGCAGCAAATGCTAGTTCCAATATGGGTTCGAGTGAAGCCAATTTAGTGATTAGTAAAGCCGAAGTAAATAAAGGTACGATCATGAAGAGATTAAAACATCGAGCTCGCGGGCGTAGTTTTGCGATACAAAAACCGACCTGCCATGTAACTATTGTAATGAAAGATATATCCTTAGATGAATATATAGATACCGACTCTATTACATGGTCACAAAAAGCTAATTGGAAAAAAAAGGATACAACTATGCCGTATTATGATATGTATAGTAATGGGGGAACATGGGACAAAAAATAAATCCAATTGGTTTCAGACTTGGTACAACCCAAGGTCATCATTCCCTTTGGTTCGCACAACCAAAAAATTATTCTGAGGGTCTGCAAGAAGATCAAAAAATAAGAGATTATATCAAGAATTATGTACAAAAAAATATGAAAACATCTTCTGGCGTCGAGGGAATTGCACGTATAGAGATTCAAAAAAGAATCGACCTAATACAAATAATAATCTATATGGGATTTCCAAAAATATTAATTGAAAGTCGACCCCGAGGAATCGAAGAATTACAGATGAATTTACAAAAAGAATTTCATTCTGTAAATCGAAAACTTAACATTGCTATCACACGAATTGAAAAGCCTTATGGAAACCCTAATATTCTTGCAGAATTTATAGCCGGACAATTAAAAAATAGAGTTTCTTTTCGCAAAGCGATGAAAAAGGCTATAGAATTAACTGAACAAGCAGATACAAAAGGAATTCAAGTGCAAATTGCAGGACGTATCGACGGAAAAGAAATTGCGCGTGTTGAATGGATCAGAGAGGGTAGGGTTCCACTACAAACCATTCGAGCTAAAATCGATTATTGTTCATATACAGTTCGAACAATCTATGGGGTATTAGGCATAAAAATTTGGATTTTTATAGAAGGTGGATAATAAACCTTTATTTCCCTTTGCATTCTATCCAGCGATGGAACAAAAAATGATCAATTCGTTTATTCTTTTTTTTTATGTTCAATAAAAAAAACGAACAATTATAATTCTATAGAGTTTAATAAAAATTAAATGAATCTTTTGATAAAATTGCTATGCTTAGTGTGTGACTCGTTGGTTTTTTGAGGGTTAGTATAAAAAACCAGCCTCATAGTATAAACAAATAACTATAGAAGTAATAACCAACTCATCACTTCGTATTATCTGGATCCAAAGAACCAGTCAAAATATGATATATTGGTCGTATTGTTGTAGCAACTGAAATCTTTTTTATTAAAAAAATTTCTAAGTTGTCAATCGAAATCAAAAAGAAAGGGTATGGATAAATGGAAGGATGAGAGAAAGAAAGAAAAAGAATAAAGAATATTGATGATATAGATATAGAATTCCAATATGTAAGGTCTATGAGTCATCTCAGAAAAAATCTGCGTAATAAAGCATCAATACGGATTCATCATTAAATGGATCTGCTCATTGAACAAAAAAGAAAGAGCTTCGAGCCAATAAAGACTAAGAATATTGACTCAAAAACTAATAGCTCCGTTGTAGAATTCAGACCTAACCATTAATTAAGAAGCGATGGGAACGATGGAACCTGTGAATTCAAAAGATTTTAGTGAAAAAGAATTCGAATGATTCATTGATCGGGATGGCGGAACCGACCAGAGACCAATTAATCTATTCGGAAAAATTATGAACTAATGAGAGAACTGAAATAGAAATGGAAAGAGTAAATATTCGCCCGCGAAAACTTTATTTTCTTGGATTGCTAAAATTGGGTCAATCCAATACGATAAAGAGTAAAACAAAAGAAAGATTTGTTTTAACATTATAAAACATTCTAAAATAGATAAATAAAAAATAGATAAAAAAAAGATATACAAATTAATAATATATTGGATCTAGATTAAATGAAATCCATGATTCAGTATATTACTTATTAAACTTAATTCAAATTATTTTCTATATGAATTGAATTCAAAATCTTGAATTTGAATTGATTTATTCGCGAGGAGCTGGATGAGAAGAAACTCTCACGTCCAGTTCTGTAGTAGAGATGGAATTCAAAAAAAACCATCAACTATAACCCCAAAAGAACCAGATTCCGTAAACAACATAGAGGAAGAATGAAGGGAATGTCTTATCGAGGTAATACTATTTGTTTTGGTAAATACGCTCTTCAGGCACTTGAACCCGCTTGGATCACATCTAGACAAATAGAAGCAGGTCGACGAGCAATGACACGAAATGCACGTCGCGGTGGAAAAATATGGGTCCGTATATTTCCAGATAAACCAGTTACAGTAAGGCCCGCAGAAACACGTATGGGTTCAGGTAAAGGCTCTCCCGAATATTGGGTAGCTGTTGTTAAACCAGGTCGAATCCTTTATGAAATGGGTGGAGTAACAGAAAATATAGCCAGAAGGGCTATTTCAATAGCAGCGTCTAAAATGCCTATACGAGCTCAATTCATCATTTCGGGATAAAAAAGAAATAGGCCTTAAAAATAGCGGGTGCAGGTTTCTTTTTTTCTTCTAACTTTTTATTGTAAAGAACTTTGTATTGTAAAAAACGGATAAAAAAAAATAAATAAAATGATATGATTCAACCTCAGACCCATTTGAATGTAGCAGATAACAGCGGGGCTCGAGAATTGATGTGTATTCGAATCATAGGAGCTAGCAATCGTCGATATGCTCATATTGGTGACGTTATTGTTGCTGTGATCAAAGACGCAGTTCCAAACATGCCTCTAGAAAGATCAGAAGTGGTCAGAGCTGTAATTGTACGTACTTGTAAAGAACTTAAACGTGACAACGGTATGATAATACGATATGATGACAATGCTGCAGTTGTGATTGATCAAGAAGGAAATCCAAAAGGAACTCGAGTTTTTGGTGCGATTGCCCGAGAATTGAGACAGTTCAATTTTACTAAAATAGTTTCATTAGCTCCCGAGGTATTATAAAACGAGACCACGATATGGTTATAGGTTATAGTAGGGTATTTAAAATAAATAGATTAAGATTCATTTAGTAGATTTTGTCTCACGTATATACCTTTCAAAATGAATATTCATAATTCCTAAAAAAAAATACGTAAAAAAGCATGTTGATTATATCCAAATTTGGAGGCACCAATCATTTTAATTAATCATGGGTAGTGATACTATTGCTGACATAATAACCTCTATACGAAATGCCGATATGTATAGAAAAAGCGTGGTTCGAGTAGCATCTACTAATATCAGCCAAAGTATTGTAAAAATACTTTTACGAGAGGGTTTTATCGAAAACGTGAGAAAACATCGAGAAAACAACAAATATTTTTTGGTTTTAACCCTACGACATAGAAGGAATAGGAAAAGTACTTATCGAAATCTTTTAAATTTAAAACGGATCAGCCGGCCGGGTCTCCGAATCTATTCTAACTATCAAAGAATTCCTAGAATTTTAGGCGGGATGGGAGTTGTCATTCTTTCTACCTCTCGGGGTATAATGACAGACCGAGAGGCTCGACTAGAAAGAATAGGCGGAGAAATTTTGTGTTATATATGGTAATCTTTCTAATATCCGAATTGAATAGGAAACTTCTTTTTTGTGAAAAAGAAAAGATAAGGGGTGGGTTGTCTAATAGGGTTCTTCCTCCACTAGTTGATACTTCAAGGAGGTTTTACCTGGAATGAAAGAACAAAAATGGATTCATGAAGGTTTAATTACTGAATCGCTTCCCAACGGCATGTTCCGGGTTCGTTTAGATAATGAAGATATTATTCTAGGTTATGTTTCAGGAAAGATCCGACGTAGTTTTATAAGAATATTGCCAGGAGACAGAGTCAAAATTGAAGTAAGTCGTTATGATTCAACCAGAGGTCGTATAATTTATCGACTCCGCAACAAAGATTCGAAAGATTAGGTGTTTTCACTATTTCTTTCGCGGAAATACGATTTGAAATCGAAAATTTCAAGAAACGTATTTTCGTCCAAGAAATGGATTCAAAATTAAAGTAAGGAGTGACAAATATGAAAATAAGAGCTTCTGTTCGTAAAATTTGTGAAAAATGTCGACTAATCCGTCGTCGGGGACGAATTATAGTAATTTGTTCCAACCCAAGACATAAACAAAGACAAGGATAATAAGACTCGTTAAAGACCCAATATACAAATAAGAAGGGGGATTTTTTGTTACATGAAATGGATATATCCATATATCTCTGACTCAAATTTATGAGATGATAAAATATGGCAAAAGCTATACAGAAAAAGAGTTCACGTGGACGTACTAGTTCACGTAAGAGTATACGTAAAATACCAAAGGGGGTTATTCATATTCAAGCAAGTTTCAATAATACCATTGTGACTGTTACAGATGTACGAGGGCGAGTGGTTTCTTGGTCCTCTGCTGGTACTTGTGGCTTCAAAGGTACAAGAAGAGGGACGCCGTTTGCTGCTCAAACCGCAGCGGCAAATGCTATTCGTGCAGTAGTAGATCAAGGTATGCAACGAGCAGAAGTCATGATTAAAGGTCCCGGTCTCGGAAGAGACGCAGCATTACGAGCTATTCGCAGAAGTGGTATACTATTAA